GTTTCTCGAGAAGAGATGGGAAACATGCTCAATATAATTTGATTGAATAGTTGCCTCAGCTCCTTGTTGTTTGAAGAACCCCCCCCCTTCAATTGGTCTTTTTTCACGAAAAGCAGACATGAGATAACAAATCAAGTCTTTCCCTAAGACTTCGAATAGCTGTCCCGAATTCAAGTTGAGTATGTTTCGCTTCTTCCTCGGAGAAAGACGATCAAACAATTCCCAATCATGGTCCTTGCGGATCATATCATCCGTATAGGATAAAAAAAGAAACTCCAGATATTTGCTATCTTTCTCTTTGAATGAGATCTCAATTCCAACTACGGTTTTATTAGATACCTTACAACTAGAATCCCTCTTTTTTCCGATCCGGTTCCTCCACCACCGCGAACCCCGGTTAGATTCAGGCATGATACACTTTTTATTTATTGGGAGAACCCAAGTACTCTCTTGCGAATCCATGAAACAACTCTCAGAAATATTTTTTCCTTTTGGAAGATACAGGGGCGAAACAATCAACCTATTGATATTGCAAGACCAAAAAGATTCTTCCAATGTCTCATTTCTGGGTCCAATGGAATTCATAGGTATAGGAAGAAGCCCCATCAAATAGAGATTTTTTCTTTCGACAATCTTTCGATTGTTAATACGAGATATAAGGACCGCTACTACAAGCAGTATTATACCTTTGATCGTGAAATATCGATTGCTTCTTGAACCCTGTGAATCACGTGAAAGTAGGATACTCCAAATTCGGGGGTCAAAGAGTTTCATAAAACGTTCTTGGTGGAAAAGAATGTGAGTGAAAGATCCCACTGAATCGAATTTGGTCCATGAATCTAAGAAATAGTGAGAATTCTTGATCTCTCTCAATATCTCTCTCAATTCGAAGATCCAGGATTTGAATTGATGTCCTCTCATTGATTCCTCCTAAAGATTTCATTTCAATTGGAATTTGGTTATTTACGATGTACGATGATCCCTGTTAAGCATCCATGGCTGAATGGTTAAAGCGCCCAACTCATAATTGGCAAATTCGTAGGTTCAATTCCTGCTGGATGCACGCCAATGGGAACGTTCAATAAGTCTATTAGAATTGGCTCTGTATCAATGGAATCTCATCATCCATACATACCGAATTGGTATGGTATATTCATACCATAACATATGAACAGTAAGAACTAGAATTCTTATTGATACTGGAACTCATAGGGAAGAAAATGGATTTATGGATGGAATCAAATATGCAGTATTTACAGAAAAAAGTATTCGGTTATTGGGGAACAATCAATATACTTCTAATGTCGAATCAGGATCAACTAGGACAGAAATAAAGCATTGGGTCGAACTCTTCTTTGGCGTCAAGGTAATAGCTATAAATAGTCATCGAGTCCCGGGAAAGGGTAGAAGAATGGGACCTATTATGGGACATACAATGCATTACAAACGTATGATCATTACGCTTCAACCAGGTTATTCTATTCCACCTCTTATAGAGAAAAGAACTTAAAGCAAAATACTTAATAACACGGCGATACATTTATACAAAACTTCTACCCCGAGCACACGCAATGGAGCCATAGACAGTCAAGTAAAATCCAATCCACGAAATAATTTGATCCATGGACAGCGTCGTTGTAGTAAAGGTCGTAATGCCAGAGGAATCATTACCGCAGGGCATAGAGGGGGAGGTCATAAGCGTCTATACCGTAAAATAGATTTTCGACGGAATGATAAAGACATATCTGGTAGAATCGTAACCATAGAATACGACCCTAATCGAAATGCACACATTTGTCTCATACACTATGGGGATGGTGAGAAGAGATATATTTTACATCCCAGAGGGGCTATAATTGGAGATACCATTGTTTCTGGTACAGAAGTTCCTATATCAATGGGAAATGCCCTACCTTTGAGTGCGGTTTGAACTATTGATTTACGTAATTGGAAGTAACCAATTAGGTTTACGACGAAACCTATAAATCGATCACTGATCCAATTTGAGTACCTCTACGGGAGAAACCTCAGCAGAAAACTGTTGAGTAACGGCAGCAAGTGATTGAGTTCAGTAGTTCCTCATAGAAAATTATTGACTCTAGAGATATGGTAATATGGAGAAGACAAAAAAAAAATTGTTTGAAGCACGCACAGAACCGGAGAGCGCCCCTTGTTTCAAAGAGAGGAGGCCGGGTTATTCACATTTAATTTGATGGTCAGAGGCGAATTAAAAGCTAAGCAGTGGTAATTATAAAGATCCCCCGGGGAAAAATAGAGATGTCTCCTACGTTACCCGTAATATGTGGAATGGAAGTATTGACGTAATTTCATAGAGTCATTCGGTCTGAATGCTACATGAGGAACATAAGCCAGATGACGGAACGGGGAGACCTAGGATGTAGAAGATCATAACATGAGTGATTCGGCAGATTTGGATTCCTATATATCCACTCATGTGATACTTCATCATACGATTCATATAAGATCCATCTGTCTAGAT